GCCCTCGTAGCTTACGCAAAGCATAACACTGAAGATGTTAAGACGAACCCTAAAAAGTTCCGAAGGCACAAAAGCCTGGTCCTGACTTTACCCTCCGCCCCAACCAAATTTATACATGCAAGTATCCGCACCCCCGTGAGAATGCCCCTAAATCCTGCCCGGAAACAAGGAGCAGATATCAGGCACGCCCCCCGCAGCCCAAGACATCTTGCTTAGCCACACCCCCAAGGGAATCCAGCAGTAACTAACCTTAGGCCATAAGTGTAAACTTGACCTAGCTACGGTTGTAAGAGGGCCGGTAAAACTCGTGCCAGCCACCGCGGCCATACGAGTGTTAGCCCAAGTGGACGGTCAACGGCGTAAAGGGTGGTTAGGGAACCCTAAAACTAAAGCTGAACACCCACAGAGCTGTTATACGCATCCGGCAGCATGAAACCCCGCCACGAAAGTGACTTTAACCCAACCCGAACCCACGACAGCTAGGACACAAACTGGGATTAGATACCCCACTATGCTTAGCCGTAAACTTTAATAGAAGTCCCACACCTTCTATTCGCCGGGGTACTACAAGCACCAGCTTAAAACCCAAAGGACTTGGCGGTGCTTTAGACCCACCTAGAGGAGCCTGTCCTAGAACCGATACCCCCCGTTCAACCTCACCACTTCTCGCCCAACCCGCCTATATACCGCCGTCGTCAGCTTACCCCGTGAGGGCCTAGTAGCAAGCTAAATTGGCACAGCCCAAAACGCCAGGTCGAGGTGTAGCGCATGAAGTGCGGAAGAGATAGGCTACATTTTCTGACCCAGAATACTTACGGATGGAAGAAATGAAAAAATTCTTGAAGGAGGATTTAGCAGTAAGTGAGGATTAGAGCGCCCCACTGAAACTGGCCCTTAAGCGCGCACACACCGCCCGTCACTCTCCCCAAGCCCCACCCTTCCGTATTCTAACGAGCCGAATAGGCAAAGGGGAGGCAAGTCGTAACACGGTAAGTGTACCGGAAGGTGCACTTGGTCAACACAGGATGTGGCTAAATAGCAAAGCACCTCCCTTACACCGAGAAGATGTCCGTGCGATTCGGACCACCCTGATCCTAAAAAGCTAGCCCAGCCCTTAAAGAAACAACCCCCTCTAAATTAAATTACCCATGAAACAAATAACAAACCATTTTACCTCCCTAGTACCCGGGCGACAGAAAAGGAAAATTGGAGCAATAGAAAAAGTACCGCAAGGGAAAGCTGAAAGAGAAGTGAAACAACTACCCCAAGCTACCAAAAGCAGAGATAACCCCTCGTACCTTTTGCATCATGACCTAGCCAGTATGCCTGAGCACAGAGAACTTTAGTTCAGCCCCCCGAAACTAGACGAGCTACTTCAAGACAGCCTATGTTGGGCACACCCGTCTCTGTTGCAAAAGAGTGGGACGATCTTCAAGTAGAGGTGACAAACCTATCGAGCCTAGTCATAGCTGGTTGTCTGAGAAGTGTATATAAGTGCAGCCTCCCGACACCCCCCATCCAAGACATCCATGTCCCCCAAGACTAAGGGTGACCGGGAGAGTTAGTCAAAGAGGGTACAGCCCCTTTGAAAAAGGACACAACCTCTCCGGGCGACAAAAGATCATAATTAACCCAAGGAAACTTGTTTTAGTGGGCCTAAAAGCAGCCACCTATAAAGAAAGCGTTAAAGCTCATACAGACTCCTGCCCCCAATACTGAACATAACTCTTTACTCCCCCTCCACTATCAGACCCTCCCACAAACCCTGGGAAAGACCCTGCTAGGATGAGTAATAAGAGGGGCCGCCCCTCTCCCCACATACGTGTACATCGGAACGGACCCTCCGCCGATAATCAACGATCCGCCCGCCCGAGGGGAATGTAGTACTGCCTAAATAGCAAGAAAACCCGACACAATAAATCGTTAACCCAACACAGGTATGTATGCCCGGAAAGACTTAATCAAAGGGAAGGAACTCGGCAAACACAAGCCTCGCCTGTTTACCAAAAACATCGCCTCTTGCAAAACGAACGAATAAGAGGTCCCGCCTGCCCAGTGACTATATGTTAAACGGCCGCGGTATTTTGACCGTGCGAAGGTAGCGCAATCACTTGTCTCTTAAATGGAGACCTGTATGAAAGGCATCACGAGGGCTTAACTGTCTCCCCTTTAAAGTCAATGAAATTGATCTCCCCGTGCAGAAGCGGGGATACACTCGTAAGACGAGAAGACCCTATGGAGCTTAAGATACAAGGCGACTCATGTCAATCACCCGCTAAAGGAAATGAACAAGATGAACTCCGCTGGAATGTCTTCGGTTGGGGCGACCGCGGGGAAATACAAAACCCCCACATGGACCAGGGTTACTACAACCCTAAAACCTAGACCCACAGGTCAAATCAACAGTATTTCTGACCATCAAAGATCCGGCAATGCCGATCGACGGACCAAGTTACCCTAGGGATAACAGCGCAATCCCCTCCTAGAGCCCTTATCAACGAGAGGGTTTACGACCTCGATGTTGGATCAGGACATCCTAATGGTGCAGCCGCTATTCAGGGTTCGTTTGTTCAACGATTAACAGTCCTACGCGATCTGAGTTCAGACCGGAGAAATCCAGGTCAGTTTCTATCTACGCATTGATTTTTTCTAGTACGAAAGGACCGAAAAGAAGAGGCCTATGTCAATGGCACGCCTCACCCTCTACTAATGAATACAAATAAAATAGCAGGAGGGCAAAATGCCACGCCCAAAAGCAGGGCTAGTTGCGGTGGCAGAGCTTGGATATTGCAAAAGGTCTAAGCCCTTTCAACAGGGGTTCAAATCCCCTCCCCAACTCCACCCGAACTCTCCCGCCACTATACCCGTACCGCCTTATATTCGGCTCCCCAGAGAATAACACCTCTAACTGGCAATGATTAACATCCTCGTCACCCATATCCTTAACCCCCTTGCCTACATTGTCCCAGTACTTCTTGCAGTAGCATTTCTTACCCTTCTGGAGCGAAAAGTATTAGGCTACATGCAACTACGCAAAGGACCTAATATTGTTGGCCCATACGGGCTGCTTCAACCAATTGCAGATGGCGTAAAACTGTTTATTAAAGAACCTGTTCGACCCTCAACTTCATCACCCTTCCTGTTCCTCGCAACGCCCATCCTGGCCCTCACCTTGGCTCTCACCCTTTGAGCACCGATGCCAATCCCCTACCCAGTGACCGACCTAAACCTAGGCGTTCTATTTGTACTAGCCCTCTCAAGCTTAGCTGTATACTCCATCCTTGGGTCAGGGTGAGCCTCTAACTCTAAGTACGCCCTCGTGGGGGCCCTCCGGGCCGTAGCTCAGACAATTTCATACGAAGTGAGCCTGGGCCTAATTCTGCTATCAGTAATCATCTTCGTCGGCGGCTTTTCACTACAAGTCTTTAACTCCTCCCAAGAGGGTGTTTGACTTGCCATCCCCGCATGGCCACTTGCCGCTATGTGATACATCTCAACCCTGGCCGAGACCAACCGAGCACCATTTGACTTAACTGAAGGTGAGTCAGAACTTGTCTCAGGCTTCAATGTAGAGTACGCAGGAGGGCCTTTCGCCCTGTTCTTCCTCGCAGAATATGCAAACATTCTCCTTATAAACACCCTCTCCACAATCCTTTTCCTCGGCGCCCTTCACGTGCCGACCCTTCCAGAACTCACTGCAGCCAACTTAATAACAAAAGCTGCTCTCTTATCAGTTGTCTTTCTCTGAGTTCGGGCCTCGTACCCCCGCTTCCGATATGACCAGCTAATACACCTCATCTGAAAAAACTTTCTCCCCCTCACCCTAGCATTGGTCATCTGACATCTTGCTCTTCCCATTGCACTAGCAAGCATCCCGCCCCAATTCTAAAGGACTCGTGCCTGAATCTTATAGGACCACTTTGATAGAGTGAAACATGAGGGTTAAAATCCCTCCGAATCCTTAGAAAGAGAGGGCTCGAACCTCTCCTTAAGAGATCAAAACTCTTGGTGCCTCCACTACACCACTTCCTAGTAGAATGGTCCTAATAACTGATCTATCGGACATACCCCGCCGGGTAAAGTAAGCTAATGTAAAGCTGCCAGGCCCATGCCCTTGCAATGCTGGTGCGACCCCTGCCTTTATTTAATGACCCCTCACATCTTGTTCTTCTTGATAATAAGCCTAGGGTTGGGAACTACCTTAACATTCGCCAGCTCCCACTGACTCCTAGCCTGGATGGGCCTGGAGATAAATACCCTTGCCATCCTCCCATTAATAGCACAGCACCATCACCCTCGGGGTGTAGAAGCAACTACAAAATATTTCCTCACCCAAGCAACAGCGGCTGCTATGATCCTTTTCGCAACTACTACCAACGCATGAATCACGGGGGAGTGAAACATTCTTGAACTCTCACACCCCCTACCAATAGCTGTAATCACCATTGCCCTTGCAATTAAACTAGGCCTTGCACCGACACACCTCTGACTCCCAGAAGTCCTCCAAGGCCTAAGTCTCACTACGGGCCTAATCATATCTACCTGACAAAAGCTGGCCCCTTTCGCCCTTATCACCCAACTCAACCCCACCTCCCCCTCTCTACTAGTTATGCTGGGACTTGCCTCAACTCTGGTCGGAGGCTGAGGCGGCCTAAATCAAACCCAACTACGCAAAGTCTTAGCATACTCATCAATTGCTCACCTGGGTTGAATAACTCTCGTGCTTCAATTTGACCCCTCCCTCACTCTACTCGCGCTATTTACCTACATCGTTATGACCTCATCTGTCTTCCTGACATTTAAAATCATGAACTCCACTAGTATTAATGCCCTGGCAACTTCTTGGATTCAAATACCAGTCATAGCATTCCTCACCACCCTAGTCCTCCTATCCCTCGGAGGCCTGCCGCCTCTTACCGGCTTCGCCCCAAAATGACTTATTCTACAAGAGCTAACTAAACAAAGCCTCCCCCTTACAGCAACTATCGCAGCCCTGACAGCCCTCCTCAGCCTTTACTTCTACCTCCGCCTCTGCTACGCAGTATTTATGACTTTATCCCCTAACACCCCTGGAAACCTATCCCCCTGACGACACAAGCTCATAGCTTCATCCCTACCCCTCTGCATCTCAACATCCGGCGCCCTGATACTCCTCCCCCTGACCCCAGTCTTAATAGCTTTGTTCCCCCTCTAGGGGTTTAGGATAATACCAGACCAAGGGCCTTCAAAGCCCTAAGTAGGAGTGAAAGTCTCCTAACCTCTGATAAGATTTACGGGACTCTACCCCGCATCTCCTGCATGCAAAACAGATACTTTAATTAAGCTAAAACCTCTCTAGATGAGAAGGCCTCGATCCTACAAATTCTTAGTTAACAGCTAAGTGCCCAAACCAGCGAGCATTCATCTACGTTCTCCCTCGCCCGGGAGGGGGCGAGGCGAGGGAGAACCCCGTCATAGCCGGGGGAACCTCTGTGGTCGGGGGAGTCCGCCCCAAGATGGCATGAAGAGGGATTGAACCTCTGTGCATGGAGCTACAACCCACCGCTTAGACACTCAGCCATCATGCCCCTGCCCAGGCCTCGGCCAGCAGTTAGCTGGCTTCTTCAGATTTGCAATCTGACGTGATCACACCTCAAAGCCCTTACATTTACCTGTGGCAATCACCCGCTGATTTTTCTCAACTAATCACAAAGACATTGGCACCCTTTACCTGGTATTTGGTGCCTGAGCAGGCATAGTAGGAACTGCTCTTAGCCTCTTAATTCGAGCTGAACTCAGCCAACCTGGAGCCCTCCTGGGCGACGACCAGATTTATAACGTAATCGTAACAGCCCACGCTTTTGTGATAATCTTCTTTATAGTAATGCCTATCATGATTGGAGGGTTCGGCAACTGACTAATCCCCTTAATAATCGGAGCCCCTGACATGGCCTTCCCCCGAATGAATAACATGAGCTTCTGACTTCTTCCACCATCATTCCTCCTTCTCCTAGCCTCATCCGGGGTTGAAGCCGGGGCCGGAACTGGCTGAACAGTCTATCCCCCACTTGCGGGCAATCTCGCCCACGCTGGAGCCTCTGTCGACCTTACGATCTTCTCCCTGCATCTTGCAGGTGTCTCATCCATTCTAGGGGCCATTAACTTTATTACAACCATCATTAACATGAAGCCCCCAGCAATTACTCAATACCAAACCCCTCTGTTCGTCTGAGCAGTAATGATTACAGCCGTACTCCTGCTCCTATCCCTGCCAGTCCTAGCGGCTGGAATTACAATACTTCTGACAGACCGAAATCTAAATACTACCTTCTTCGACCCCGCCGGAGGGGGAGACCCTATTCTCTACCAACACTTATTCTGATTCTTCGGACACCCGGAAGTCTACATTCTTATTCTTCCTGGCTTCGGTATAATCTCCCACATCGTCGCGTACTACTCGGGTAAAAAAGAGCCTTTCGGGTACATGGGCATGGTCTGAGCAATGATGGCCATCGGGTTCCTTGGCTTTATTGTCTGAGCCCACCACATATTTACCGTGGGAATAGACGTAGACACACGAGCATACTTCACATCTGCAACAATAATCATCGCTGTCCCAACAGGGGTCAAGGTATTCAGCTGACTTGCCACCCTCCATGGCGGGGCTATCTCATGGGAAACACCTATGCTATGAGCCCTGGGCTTTATCTTCCTGTTCACAGTTGGAGGCCTGACAGGAATTGTACTAGCCAACTCTTCCCTTGACATCGTCCTCCATGACACCTACTACGTAGTAGCCCACTTCCACTACGTACTGTCCATAGGGGCAGTCTTCGCCATCGTGGCCGGCTTCGTCCACTGATTCCCGCTATTCTCAGGCTACACGCTTCACAGCACATGGACGAAAATCCACTTCGGAGTAATATTCATCGGTGTCAACTTAACTTTCTTCCCACAACACTTCCTAGGGCTTGCAGGCATGCCTCGCCGATACTCAGACTACCCGGACGCTTATACCCTTTGAAACACTGTCTCATCAATCGGATCCCTGATTTCGCTAGTTGCTGTAATCATATTCCTATTCATCCTCTGGGAAGCATTTGCCGCTAAACGGGAAGTACTCTCAGTTGAACTAACGTCAACAAACGTAGAATGACTTCACGGCTGCCCCCCGCCTTACCACACATTCGAGGAGCCAGCCTTTGTTCAGATTCGAACAAACTAACGAGAAAGGGAGGAATTGAACCCCCGTGTGCTGATTTCAAGCCAGCCACATAACCACTCTGTCACTTTCTTGATAAGATACTAGTAAAGCAATTACACTGCCTTGTCAAGGCAGAATCGTGGGTGAGACCCCTGCGTATCTTGCACTATTAATGGCCCACCCCTCCCAACTAGGATTCCAAGACGCAGCATCACCCGTTATAGAAGAGCTCCTCCACTTCCACGACCATGCACTAATGGTTGTCATCCTTATTAGCACCCTCGTATTTTACATCATTCTCGCGATGGTCTCCACTAAATTTACAAACAAATATATTCTCGACTCACAAGAAATTGAAGTCGTTTGAACAATCCTTCCAGGGGTTATCCTAATTCTCATTGCCCTGCCCTCCCTCCGGATTCTCTACCTCATGGACGAAATCAATGACCCACACCTCACAATCAAAGCCATGGGCCACCAATGATACTGAAGCTACGAGTACACAGACTACGAAGATTTAGCCTTTGACGCATACATGGTCCCCACCCAAGACCTCGTCCCGGGACAATTCCGACTACTAGAAACGGATCACCGCGTAGTCATCCCTGTAGAATCACCAATCCGAATGCTAGTTTCCGCAGAAGACGTGCTACACTCGTGAGCCGTCCCAGCCCTCGGCGTGAAGATGGACGCAGTCCCGGGCCGCCTAAATCAAACAGCCTTCCTCACATCGCGACCAGGTGTGTTCTATGGACAATGCTCAGAAATCTGCGGAGCCAACCATAGCTTTATACCAATTGTAGTTGAAGCAGTCCCTCTCGAACACTTTGAACACTGATCCTCCCTAATACTTGAAGACGCCTACATTAGGAAGCTAAAATGGGTCTAGCGTTAGCCTTTTAAGCTAAAGACTGGTGATCCCCAACCACCCCTAGTGATATGCCCCAGCTGAACCCCGCCCCTTGATTTGCGATTCTCGCCTTCTCATGATTAGTCTTCCTAATCACGATCCCACCCAAAGTTCTCAGCCACACTTTCCCTTACGAGCCCACATCTCAAAGCACAGAGATGCCCAAAACCAACCCCTGAAACTGACCATGGCTCTAAACTTCTTTGACCAATTCGCAAGCCCTTCACTCCTTGGCATCCCATTAATTGCCCTAGCCCTAACACTTCCATGAATGCTCTACCCCGCTGCAACTAACCGGTGACTTAACAACCGAATGTTAACACTTCAGGGCTGATTCATAAACCGCTTTACGCAACAACTCCTCCTCCCTATCAGCCTTGGAGGTCATAAGTGAGCCGCACTCTTCACCTCTCTTATGGTGTTCCTCATTACACTAAACATGCTAGGCCTCCTTCCATACACATTCACCCCTACAACACAGCTGTCCCTAAACATGGGCCTGGCTGTCCCCCTTTGGTTAGCAACTGTTATTATTGGTATGCGAAATCAGCCGACCCACGCACTAGGCCACCTTCTCCCTGAGGGCACCCCAGCCCCTCTCATTCCAGTTCTGATTATCATCGAAACCATTAGCCTATTCATCCGGCCTCTCGCCCTCGGAGTTCGACTCACAGCCAATCTAACAGCAGGTCACCTCCTTATCCAACTAATTGCCACAGCTGCCTTCGTTCTCCTCCCACTAATGCCAACCGTCGCCATCCTAACTGCAACAGTGCTATTCCTCCTCACTCTTCTGGAAGTCGCAGTTGCTATAATTCAAGCTTATGTATTCGTCCTCTTACTAAGTCTGTACCTCCAGGAGAACGTCTAAGCTTTGCCCTTTAATGAGCACTTAATGGCCCACCTTGCAGCGTTAACAACTATTTACATCGTAAACACAACAGTAGTACATATTACTACCACTGAGGGGGTTTTTATTCTCCTCATTACGCGCGTCACAGTGTTAAGGCATCAAGAGGCACCTAAACCCCGCCCATTAAAGATATACAATGCCCACCTACAACTTATATTTCCCTACGCCCTTAATCATCGGCTGCCTAACGGTAACGCTACTACTTTTCTTTACCCTTCTGGAAATTACATCTCTCCTAGTTCTACACCCCTACTACACCCTTTTGCTACAAGAAATTCAACTCCTTAAAAACTACAGAAACCCTAAGTCCTTAATAAATTTAATGGCCCACCAAGTACACGCATACCACATAGTTGACCCAAGCCCCTGACCCCTTACAGGGGCAGTTGCCGCCCTACTCCTAACATCTGGCCTAGCCATCTGATTCCACTTCAATTCTATGATCCTAATAACCCTCGGGCTCTTCCTAACTACCCTGACAATGTATCAATGATGACGAGATATTATTCGAGAAGGAACATTCCAAGGCCACCACACACCCCCTGTCCAAAAAGGCTTACGATATGGTATGATCTTATTCATTACCTCTGAAGTCCTCTTTTTCGCAGGCTTCTTCTGAGCCTTTTACCACTCAAGCCTCGCCCCAACCCCTGAACTAGGGGGATGCTGACCTCCCGCAGGCATCACCACCTTAGACCCATTCGAAGTCCCACTACTCAATACAGCCGTCCTCTTGGCCTCGGGCGTCACAGTCACCTGGGCCCACCATAGCATTATGGAAGGCGAGCGAAAACAAGCGATTCAGTCCCTCGCTCTTACGATCCTCCTAGGCTTCTACTTCACCTTCCTGCAAGGCCTTGAGTACTACGAAGCCCCGTTTACAATTGCCGACGGCGTTTATGGCTCCACTTTCTTTGTAGCAACAGGCTTCCACGGCCTCCACGTTATCATCGGCTCTACATTCCTGGCCGTCTGCCTACTCCGACAAATCCAGTACCACTTTACATCCGAACACCACTTTGGGTTTGAAGCAGCCGCCTGATACTGACACTTCGTAGACGTTGTCTGACTATTCCTTTACATCTCCATCTACTGATGAGGCTCATAATCTTTCTAGTATAGTGCTAGTATAAGTGACTTCCAATCACCCGGTCTTGGTTAAAATCCAAGGAAAGATAATGAATCTAGTCTCAACCATCCTTCTTATTGCAGTACTCTTATCCTTCGTACTTACTATTGTGTCCTTCTGACTCCCACAGATCAGCCCAGACTCAGAAAAACTCTCCCCCTACGAATGCGGCTTTGATCCCCTGGGTTCGGCCCGCCTCCCCTTCTCACTCCGATTTTTCCTCGTGGCCATCCTATTCCTTTTATTTGACCTAGAAATCGCTCTACTCCTCCCCCTCCCCTGAGGGGATCAGCTCGCCAGCCCCTTACACACCTTCCTATGAGCTACCACCGTGCTCTGACTCTTGATCCTTGGCCTAATTTACGAATGAACGCAGGGCGGACTCGAGTGAGCTGAATGGGTAATTAGTCCAGCACAAGATACTTGATTTCGGCTCAAGAGATTGAGGTTTAAATCCTCAATTACCCTATGACCCCCGCTCACTTCACCTTCTCCTCAGCCTTCATCCTAGGGTTGATAGGCCTAGCATTCCATCGGACCCACCTCCTCTCCGCCCTTCTGTGTCTTGAAGGCATGATGCTATCCCTATTCATTGCACTCTCCATCTGAACGCTACAGCTTGGCTCCACTGGCTACTCAGCAGCCCCTATACTCCTTCTAGCCTTTTCGGCATGTGAAGCTAGCGCGGGCCTAGCGCTACTAGTAGCCGCGGCTCGCACACACGGCACCGACCGCTTACAAAGCCTTAACCTGCTACAATGCTAAAAGTACTTCTTCCTACCCTTATACTCTTTCCCACAATCTGACTCGCCCCACCCAAGTGGCTGTGGCCCTCATCCCTTGCCCACAGCCTAATTATTGCATTAGTAAGCCTACACTGACTAATGCACACATCAGAAACTGGGTGATCTTTGATAAACCCACTCATAGCCACTGACCCATTGTCAACACCTCTTCTTATCCTCTCCTGCTGACTCCTCCCATTGATAATCCTCGCCAGCCAAAACCACATGGCCTGCGAGCCCTTGAACCGACAGCAAACCTATATTTCCTTACTCACATCCCTCCAATTCTTCCTCATCCTGGCCTTCAGCGCAACAGAAATCTTCATATTTTATGTAATGTTCGAAGCCACCCTCATTCCCACACTAATCCTAATCACCCGCTGAGGAAATCAAGCCGAGCGACTCAATGCGGGGACATATTTCCTATTTTACACACTAGCGGGCTCCCTCCCCCTTCTTGTAGCACTCCTACTCCTGCAAAACGAAACAGGCACCCTGTCCCTCCTCATGCTTCAGTACACTAAGCCCCTTCTGATGACGACTTGAAGTAGCAAGATCTGATGAGCTGGCTGCTTATTGGCCTTCCTGGTAAAAATACCTCTTTACGGTCTGCACCTCTGACTACCCAAAGCACACGTAGAGGCACCCATCGCGGGCTCCATGGTCCTGGCTGCAGTTCTGTTAAAACTTGGAGGCTACGGCATGATACGCATGATACTTCTACTCGACCCACTATCAAAAGAACTCGCTTACCCATTCATCGTACTAGCCTTATGGGGCGTAATCATAACTGGGTCTATTTGCCTGCGCCAGACAGACCTCAAATCCCTAATTGCATACTCCTCAGTCAGCCATATGGGCTTAGTTGCAGGCGGGATCCTAATTCAAACCCCGTGGGGCTTCACGGGCGCCCTAGTATTAATAATTGCCCACGGGCTTGCATCCTCAGCCCTATTCTGCCTAGCTAACACCAACTATGAGCGTACACATAGCCGAACGATAGTCCTCGCCCGGGGAATACAAACAGTCCTCCCCCTTGCAGCAACATGATGATTTATTAGCAATCTCGCCAATCTCGCCCTCCCCCCACTACCCAACCTCATGGGGGAACTCATAATCATCACCTCCCTGTTCAACTGATCCCCCTGAACCCTAATCCTAACAGGGATGGGCACATTAATTACCGCCGGCTACTCCCTATACATGTTCCTAATAACACAACGAGGCCCCCTGCCAGCACACATTATTACCCTCAACCCATCACACACGCGCGAACACCTTCTGATAACCCTTCACATCCTACCCCTCCTTCTGCTCGTTACAAAGCCCGAGCTGATGTGAGGCTGATGTGCCTGTAGACATAGTTTAATCAAAACATTAGATTGTGATTCTAAAAACAGAAGTTAGACTCTTCTTGTCCACCGAGGGTGGCTCGACAGCAGTAAAGATTGCTAATCCTTGACCCCCTCGGTTAAACCCCGAGGCTCCCTCGTCAAACCCAAACCCGGGGCTTCTAAAGGATAAAAGCCATCCATTGGTCTTAGGAACCAAAAACTCTTGGTGCAAATCCAAGTAGAAGCTATGCACATAACAACCCTTATCTCATCCTCTCTCCTGCTAGTCCTTGTCCTACTCATCCTCCCCGTTCTTACAACTCTGAGCCCCAACCCTGTACCATCTCAATGGGCCACCTCTCAGGTAAAAACTGCGGTAAAACTGGCATTCTTCGTCAGCCTGGCCCCACTATTCGTCTTCTTAAACGAAGGCACAGAAACCATCGTCACCAACTGAACCTGAATAAGCACGCTGACGTTCGACATCAACCTGAGCTTCAAATTCGACCACTACTCAATTATCTTTACACCCATCGCCCTTTATGTGACATGATCAATCCTAGAGTTCGCATCCTGATATATGCATGCTGACCCCCAAATGAACCGCTTCTTTAAATTCCTTCTCATCTTCCTGATTGCTATAGTTGTACTAGTCTCCGCAAATAATATATTCCAAATCTTTATTGGCTGAGAGGGGGTCGGGATTATATCCTTCCTTCTAATCGGCTGATGGTACGGACGTGCCGATGCCAACACAGCCGCCCTCCAAGCAGTGATCTACAACCGCGTCGGAGACATTGGACTAATCCTCGCAATAGCATGACTCGCGACCAACCTAAACTCATGAGAAACACAACAGATATTTGCAGCATCTAAAGACATAAACCTCACCCTTCCACTAATGGGCCTTATCTTGGCCGCCACAGGCAAATCAGCCCAATTTGGATTACACCCCTGACTTCCCTCAGCAATGGAAGGCCCAACCCCTGTATCCGCCCTACTTCACTCAAGCACTATAGTTGTAGCGGGCATCTTCCTCCTGATTCGACTAAGCCCACTCATCGAAAACAACCAAACAGCATTAACAATGTGCCTCTGCCTGGGCGCACTTACTACCCTATTCACAGCAACCTGCGCACTCACTCAAAATGACATCAAGAAAATCGTTGCATTCTCCACTTCAAGCCAACTAGGACTAATAATAGTCACCATCGGCTTAAACCAGCCACAGCTAGCATTCCTCCATATTTGCACTCATGCATTTTTCAAAGCAATGCTCTTCCTATGCTCCGGATCCATTATCCACAGCCTTAACGACGAACAAGATATTCGAAAAATGGGTGGTATACATCACCTTGCCCCCTTCACATCCTCCGCACTTACTATTGGAAGCCTTGCCCTTACAGGTACGCCCTTCCTGGCCGGATTCTTCTCAAAAGATGCTATCATCGAAGCCATAAACACGTCCCACCTCAACGCCTGGGCCCTAACCCTAACACTACTTGCCACTTCGTTCACAGCAGTCTATAGCCTGCGAGTAGTCTTCTTCGTTTCAATGGGGCACCCTCGGTTTGCACCACTCTCCCCAATTAATGAAAATAACCCCGCAGTAATCAACCCCATCAAACGACTTGCTTGAGGAAGTATTATTGCCGGACTCTTAATCACCTCTAACCTCGTCCCCCTGAAAACGCCTGTCATAACCATACATCCCTCCTTAAAATTAAGCGCACTAATTGTTACCATCCTTGGACTATTAACTGCCCTCGAACTCGCATCAATAACAAGCAAACAAGTTAAAATTACTCCCACCCTAGCCGCACATCATTTCTCCAACATGTTAGGGTATTTCCCCGCCATCACCCACCGTGCAACCCCTAAAATGGGCCTTGTCCTCGGCCAGTCGGTTGCCTCACAGACAATCGACCAAGCATGATTAGAAAAGGCGGGCCCTAAAATAATTACCTCTGCTCAGCTCCCCTTAATTTCGACCGCAAGTAATGCCCAACAGGGGTCTATTAAAACCTACCTCTCCTTATTCTTCATGACCCTTTGCCTTGCAACCCTCGCCACCAACCTTTAACTAGACTGCACGCAATGCCCCTCGACTCAGGCCCCGAGTCAATTCAAGAACAACGAATAGCGTCAACAGAAGAACTCACGCACATGCCACAAGTATAACACCCCCTGTTGAGTACATCACTGCTACCCCAGCAGTATCTGCAGCCACTATTGCCATACCTTGCAACTCATCTACGCCCCCTCACGACGCCTCATATCACCCGTACCAGAACCACCCTGCCACTGCCCCCACCACTAACAAATATCCTAAGACATACACTACAACAGACCGATCGCCTCAACTTTCCGGAAATGGCTCCGCAGCAAGAGCTGCAGAATAAGCAAACACCACGAGCATGCCCCCCAAATAAATTAAGAATAATACCAAAGATAAAAAAGACCCCCCAAAACCAACCAAAATCCCACACCCTAAGCCCGCTACCACTACCAACCCCAAAGCTGCGAAGTACGGGGAGGGGTTAGATGCAACTGCTACAAGACCAAATACAAGGCCCAACATAAGTAAATACATTAAGTAAGTCATAGTTCTTGCCTTAGATCACACTAAGGTCCGTGACTAATACCGCCGTTGTAACCCAACTACAAGAACAATTAATGACCAGCATTCGAAAGACACACCCACTACTAAAAATTGCAAACGACGCTCTCGCAGACCTGCCTGCCCCTTCGAACATCTCCGTCTGATGAAACTTTGGCTCGCTACTTGGGCTCTGCCTAATTGTCCAAATTGCTACCGGCCTCTTCCTAGCCATGCACTACACCTCCGACATCGACACAGCCTTCTCATCAGTCACACACATTTGCCGAGATGTAAACTACGGCTGACTAATCCGAAATATACACGCCAACGGCGCATCTTTCTTCTTCATCTGTATCTACATGCACATCGGACGAGGCCTTTACTACGGGTCTTACCTCTATAAGGAGACATGAAACGTAGGTGTTGTTCTCCTCCTTCTCGTAATGATGACCGCCTTTGTTGGTTATGTTCTCCCCTGAGGACAAATGTCTTTTTGGGGTGCAACTGTTATTACCAACCTCCTCTCAGCTGTTCCATATGTTGGTGGCACCCTTGTTCAATGAATCTGAGGGGGCTTCTCGGTAGACAACGCAACACTAACCCGCTTCTTCGCATTCCACTTCCTTCTTCCATTTATCGTTGCCGCTATGACTATAATTCACCTAATTTTCCTACACGAAACAGGCTCGAACAACCCCGCCGGCGTGAATTCTGATGCAGACAAGATCTCCTTCCACCCATACTTCTCTTACAAAGACCTCTTAGGCTTCGTGGCCCTACTCATAGGCCTTACATGTATCGCACTGTTTACACCCAACCTGCTCGGGGACCCAGACAACTTCACACCCGCAAACCCCCTTGTCACGCCCCCACACATTAAGCCCGAGTGGTACTTCCTGTTTGCTTATGCCATTCTACGATCTATCCCGAACAAACTTGGCGGTGTACTTGCCCTCCTCTTTTCAATCCTAGTCCTGATGCTCGTACCCATCCTCCACACTTCGAAACAACGAGGCGTTACATACCGACCAATCACACAATTCCTCTTCTGGCTCCTCGTCGCCGACGTCATGATTCTTACATGAATTGGAGGCATACCCGTAGAGCACCCATTTGTCATTATTGGCCAACTAGCCTCGGTAATCTACTTCAGTATTTTCCTAGTCTTTGCCCCTATGGCAGGCTGAGCCGAGAATAAAGCCCTTGAATGAGCCTGCACTAGTAGCTCAGAAATCAGAGCATCGGTCTTGTAAACCGAATGTCGGAAGTTTAAGTCTTCCCTGGCGCCAGCACTTTTCTCCAGGCTCTGCCACCCCAAACTCAACCCCCGCGGGTCTTTAACATTTTCCTAGTCCTTACCCCTGTGGCAGGCTGAGCCGAGAATAAAGCCCCTGAATGAGCCTGCACTTTGCTCCAAGCTCTGCCACCCCAAACTCAACCCCCGCGGGCCGGGCGCAGTCGTAAGCCCTCCCGAAATAAAACGCCAGAACACTAAAATGTAATTAATTGACCTATAATTCTTGCCCGGGCTTTAACCAAGACCAATGACTCGAAAAACCACCGTTGTATTTCAACTACAAGAACTGCCCCCCACCCCCCTCCTTTTTTTCACTAAATTCAATTTCACTAAATTCAATTTCACTAAATTCAATTTCACTAAATTCAATTTCACTAAATTCAATTTCACTAAATTCAATTTCACTAAATTCAATTTCACTAAATTCAATTTCACTAAATTCAATTTCACTAAATTCAATTTCACTAMRTTCAATTTCACYAAACCCCCCCCCAACCAAACACCCCGATCAGGCCGACGAGACTCACACTCACACCTTCGGCACCCAAAGCCGATGCTCTCAAATTAAACTACGCCCTGACTCCCTGGCCCCACTCCCCGCCTCACCCGCCGCCTTATTCAACACACTTTGTAACTCATTTCTACCTTTTTGCTGCTTGTCCTAGATTTCAGTTCATTTTTTGCTTAAGACATATGTATTAACCCCATTACTGATATTAACCTATTTTGTCTGTGGTATAATATGGTCCTCGTACCCGTACATATATTGATTACCCCCTAAAGTCTATTGAAAACAGGGGGGCCAGCTGGTGACCTTAATGGTACAACATACAATAAGCCCTGAACAATCGTTTACCTTGGGTATTCAAACTAATCTCAGCATCTCTAAACTAGCCAAATTCGTCTCGCTAAAGCAAACACCACGGCATACAATATTTGAAAAACCAACCATATTTTCAAACAAGGCTCTCCCTTTGTCTGAAAATATAATCGGTTTCTTCAAATATGGTTGGAGTCGGGCGTGGTAACAGGCTTATAGTGAAGTTCTACTCGACGTGGGGGTAACTCCTCTTGGTGGATTATGGCCCTGGCTCTACATCTCAAGTTCCCAACTCGCGTTACTAAGCATCCCGGTGAATTTTGATCAGGCATCCGCTGATGAACACGACCATTGGGTCTTTACTAGGCCAGCCTAAGGCGTTCACGCGGAGCGTTCACGCCGGCGCTCACTCTATAGGACAGTCGGCTCTTTTTTTTTTCGGTGCGCTTTCACCTGGCATCACTCCCGACATAAAGCCAAGCAGACGGATAGGGTTGGTTCATTAAGTGATATTGAAATTCTAAAGGTCTCAACACGAATGCTCGGCGACATTTAAATTCTTTATTCAAAGATGCGATAAATTTGCTAAATAATTCCGTTCCGATTGTTTTTCCAACCAAGCTTGATTCTTATAATAGCGTCTCCGCAGCACGAATATAAAACATAATGATAAGTTTAAGCATATCTTTAATTCAAGAGCATAAGCGGATAGGACACCCCCCTGGTTTAACCTTTAATAGGTTTTTTTTTTTGCGGAAACCCCCCCTACCCCCCCACACTCCTGACATCCTTATGCTTCTGCAAACCCCCCCGGAAACAGAAAAGGACGGAAAGTGTCCGAGCTCATTCACCACCCTGCCCGCACTTACCAGACTAAATTTAAAGTATAAAAAGGGCCCACCATACCAAGCGTAGCTAGGGCCCCCGCCCCACTTTTTTCACTATTTCAATCATTTTAATACTTAAATATTTAAAATTCATGAAATATAATATAATAATTATTTTACATCTCTACAAATCGTAGCTAATCACCCCACTC